AGACAAACTCATATTTAGTGAAAAATCAAAGAAAATCCTTTTAAGAACTTGCTATGAAAAAAGAAAAAGTATTGGAATCTACACATTGATTTTTTTTGAACCGTATGCGTCAAAAGGCGCCTGTACGGTTTCGAGGGGATACAATTTGACCCTAATCAACCGACTTTATCGAGAAAGATTACTTTTTTTAGGTCAAGAGGTTGATAGTGAGATCTCAAATCAACTTATTGGTCTTATGATATATCTCAGTATCGAGGATGATACCAAAGATCTGTATTTGTTTATAAACTCTCCTGGCGGATGGGTAATACCGGGGGTCGCTCTTTATGATACTATGCAATTTGTGCAACCAGCTGTACATACAATATGCATGGGATCAGCCGCTTCAATGGGATCTTTTATCCTGGTAGGAGGAGAAATTACCAAACGTCTAGCATTCCCTCACGCTTGGCGCCAATGAGGCTTTTATTTGAGAGAAAAAAGAAGACTATGCCTTCGCCATATGAAATATGAATATTAAGTAATAATAGCATGGCACTTTGAATTCGATATAAGAAATTCTGTTTTCAAAACATTAGATTATGTATCGAGAGAGTAATATGAGAAAAAGGTATTTCCTATTTTATTATCGGAAGTCCAGTTCAGCGTCACAAACTTTTTTTCACACCAGAGGTCTCTTAACAATATTTATAGTATAGAGCGAAAAAAAAAAAAATTCTTTTTTCATTAGTTTATTTGATCAAAAAAGCAACTTTGGGATTGCTGAATGACAGACAAATCACAGACAAAAAAATATAATAAATATATAAAGCAACGGAGCCATCATAGTATTTTTGAATTCCTCCGAAAGGAAGGGTGGTAAGTTGATCATTTACCGATCGGGGTCTAATCGATCCTATTTTTTGAAGGTAAGGGTCAATTTTATTGTAGAGCCGTATGCAATGCATAATGCCCGTACGGTTGTTCGATTCTATCTTTTTTCTTGTTATTCTTTTATCTTTCTTTTATCTTCCCCTCATCGTGCGAAATAGAGAAACTTTTTATTATCTTATATCATCAGGGTAATGATCCATCAACCTGCTGGTTCTTTTTCTGAAGTAGCAACGGGAGAATTCATCCTGGAAGTGGGAGAACTGTTGAAACTACGTGAAACCCTGACAAGGGTTTATGTACAAAGAACGGGCAAACCTTTATGGGTTGTATCCGAAGACATGGAAAGAGATGTTTTTATGTCAGCAACAGAAGCCCAAGCTTATGGAATTGTTGATCTTGTAGCGGTTGAATGAGAATAGCCTTTATTTCAATTTCACGTCAAGTCGTGATTTAAAATTCACCCTGCCGAGTTTAATATTCTATGATTTTTATTTACTATTGTAATTGTAATTCATAATCATCCGGTTAGGATCTATCTAAACCAGTCCATTATGTATATGATTCAACATGCCAACGATTAAACAACTTATTAGAAATACAAGACAGCCAATTAGAAATGTCACAAAATCCCCCGCGCTTCGGGGATGCCCTCAGCGTCGAGGAACATGTACTAGGGTGTATGTGCGACTCGTTCAGATCATGAACTAGAACAAAGGAAAGAGGACAATGTTCAAATATCAATGATCAAATAGGATAGAACGGAAAAACGAACTACATTTACTATCTAAAAATAAGAAAATGGATCATATCCCTTTTATTGTGTATGAAATTTATGGTTTCTATTGGTGTAAAACCACTCACCTCAATTCAAGATGAGAAGCAATTCTCCATTGGTAGCAAATGGTTATCCATTAAGCGGAGGAAATCTTAGTTAACCTAGACGCCTCTTGCAAGAACGGACTAACAGGGTCAGCTACCCAGCCAACTTTCATAATTAAATACCGTTACTGTATAGGTAGAGCTCGTTGTGAAAGACCTATTACTGGATAATTCATGGGTAGAGCCGAAGAATGTGAACTATACAAGTTAGCAATAACATTGATTAAATGAAGTAAAGGCTCCGGTGTATAGAGAAGACCTCACCGTTTAAGAAGTAACCATAGAAACGATGGAATCCACTATTTCTTTATCATTGCTATTTTTTAAGTACAATTTCGTATTTCGAGGTGAAATGCCTAGAAAAAATAAAAAATCGTGGTTGGGAAGGTTATAGTAGCCAAAGCCATTGGAATTTTTAGTTTATACATTGGAAAAATCCGTTTTGTTATTAATATACTAGGAAAGGGGCAAAAGAATAACTGAAAGAAAGGAAATCTATTAGTTATTCGTTAAAGTTTCATTTATTCAATGACCAGAATTAGACGGGGATATATCGCTCGGAGACGTAGAACAAAAATTCGTTTATTTGCATCAAGCTTTCGGGGGGCTCATTCAAGACTTACTCGAACTATTACTCAACAAAAAATAAGAGCTTTGGTTTCGGCTCATCGGGATAGGGATAGGCAAAAAATAAATTTTCGTCGTTTGTGGATCACTCGAATAAATGCAGCAATTCGTGAAAGGGGGG